GCCAGCGTAGCTTAAGTAAAGCATAACACTGAAGATGTTAAGATGGGCCCTAGAAAGCCCCGTAAGCACAAAAGCTTGGTCCTGACTTTACTGTCAGCTTTGGTTAAATTTATACATGCAAGTATCCGCAGCCCTGTGAGAATGCCCTACATATTCCCAAATTACGGAAAAAAGGAGCAGGCATTAGGCACGGTCTGAATGCCAGCCCAAAACGCCTTGCTTAGCCACACCCCCAAGGGACTTCAGCAGTAATAGACATTAAGCCATAAGTGAAAACTTGACTTAGTTAAACCAAGAGGGCCGGTTAAACTCGTGCCAGCCACCGCGGTTATACGAGAGGCCCGAGTTGATAAATGCCGGCGTAAAAAGTGGCTAGTATTATACTTCACTAAGGCCAAACATCTTCAAAGCTGTCATACGTTCTCGAAGACAGGAAGCCCTTCCACGAAAGTAGCCTTAAACTATACATGCCACGAAAGCTAGGAAACAAACTGGGATTAGATACCCCACTATGCCTAGCCCTAAACACAGGTGACTACTTTACACCTATCGCTTGCCAGGGAACTACGAGCCCCAGCTTAAAACCCAAAGGACTTGGCGGTGCTTTAGACCCCCCTAGAGGAGCCTGTTCTAGAACCGATAACCCCCGTTAAACCTCACCCTCTCTTGTCTTTCCCGCCTATATACCGCCGTCGTCAGCTTACCCTATGAAGGACTCACAGTAAGCAAAATTGGTATAACCTAAAACGCCAGGTCGAGGTGTAGCGTACGAGGGGGGAAGAAATGGGCTACATTCACTGAACCAGTGAATAACGGACGATGCCTTGAAATAAACATCCAAAGGAGGATTTAGCAGTAAGAGGAAAAACAGAGAGTCCCTCTGAAACTGGCCCTGAAGCGCGCACACACCGCCCGTCACTCTCCCCAAAGACAACAAAGCCTTAAATAAGAAAAAATTAAAACAAAGGGGAGGCAAGTCGTAACATGGTAAGTGTACTGGAAAGTGCACTTGGAAAAATCAGAGTGTAGCTAAAACAGTATAGCATCTCCCTTACACTGAGAAGACACCTGTGCAAATCAGGTCACACTGAACAATTCCTCCCAACAGCTAGCCCACCCTCCCAAATTTAACAAACAACATTAATACCCCCAAAACCACGATATATCATAAAACAAACCATTTTTTCCCCTTAGTATGGGTGACAGAAAAGGAATAAGGCGCTATAGAAAAAGTACCGCAAGGGAAAGCTGAAAGAGAAGTGAAAAAACCCAGTAAAGAGATAAAAAGTAGAGACAACCACTCGTACCTTTTGCATCATGAACTAGTTAGTAAACATCAAGCAAAGTGTTCTTTAGTTTGAAACCCCGAAACTTGGCGAGCTACTCCAAGACAGCCTATTTTAGGGCCAACCCATCTCTGTGGCAAAAGAGTGGGAAGATTTTAGAGTAGAGGTGACAGACCTACCGAGCCTAGTTATAGCTGGTTACCTACAAAATGAATAGAAGTTCAGCCTCTCAATTTCTTTATTCCCCTTTGATTAATATCACAAAATGACAACAAGAAAACCAGAGTGTTATTCAAAGGGGGAACAGCCCCTTTGAACAAAGATACAACTTTAATAATAGGCAAAAGATCAAAAGACTGTAAAGAATGCACCTTGGTGGGCCTAAAAGCAGCCACCCATATAGAAAGCGTTAAAGCTCAAGTACTTTGCTACTTATAATTAAGACATCCTTATCTTAAGCCATTTTCCATTAGTAGGTCTTTTCATGCAAACATGAAAAAGATAATGCTAGCATGAGTAATAAGAGGGACAAGACCCTCTCCCGGCACCTGTTTACACCAGAACGAACATGCACTGAAAATTAACGCCCCCAATCAAAGAGGGCCTTGAAGAACACCACTATAACCAAGAAAAACTCTCAAGACAAAAGCGTTAACCCCACACAGGAGTGCCAAAGGAAAGACTAAAAGAAAAAGAAGGAACTCGGCAAACACTAGCCTCGCCTGTTTACCAAAAACATCGCCTCTTGCACTTTAAGCATATAAGAGGTCCCGCCTGCCCTGTGACTTAGTAGTTTAACGGCCGCGGTATTTTGACCGTGCGAAGGTAGCGTAATCACTTGTCTTTTAAATGGAGACCTGTATGAATGGCATCACGAGGGCTAAGCTGTCTCCTTTTTCCAGTCAATGAAATTAATCTTCCCGTGCAGAAGCGAGAATTTATTCATAAGACGAGAAGACCCTATGGAGCTTTAGACAAAAGACAGTTCATATTAAAACTACTAGACAAACAGAACAAACCAAATGATTTCTGTCCTCATGTTTTTGGTTGGGGCGACCTCGGGGGAACAAAAATCCCCCATGTGGAATAGGAACTCTTTCCTCAAGACCAGAGCCACAGCTCTAATAAACAGAATTTCTGACCAACAAGACCCGGCAAAGCCGATCAACGGACTGAGTTACCCTAGGGATAACAGCGCAATCCCCTTTTAGAGCCCATATCGACAAGGGGGTTTACGACCTCGATGTTGGATCAGGACATCCTAATGGTGCAGCCGCTATTAAGGGTTCGTTTGTTCAACGATTAAAGTCCTACGTGATCTGAGTTCAGACCGGAGTAATCCAGGTCAGTTTCTATCTATGAAGTGCTCTTTTCTAGTACGAAAGGACCGAAAAGAGGAGGCCAATACTAAAGGCATGCCTCACCCCCACCTGCTGACCACAGCTAAAACAGGTAAAGGGGCACACCCCCACTGCCAAAGAAAGAGGCAAGTTAAAGTGGCAGAGCCCGGAAAGTATGCAAAAGGCCTAAGCCCTTTTAACAGAGGTTCAAGTCCTCTCTTTAACTATGATAACAATTATCCTCACCCACATTCTCAACCCCCTTGCATATATTGTACCCGTACTATTGGCTGTTGCATTCCTCACCCTGCTGGAACGAAAAGTCCTAGGCTACATGCAACTACGAAAAGGCCCTAATGTAGTCGGCCCTTATGGTCTCCTTCAACCCATTGCTGATGGTGTAAAACTATTTATTAAAGAGCCTATTCGCCCATCCACTGCCTCTCCCCTCCTATTTTTAATTGCACCCATTCTTGCTCTAACCCTTGCTCTTACCCTTTGAGCCCCCATTCCCCTCCCTCACCCGGTCACAGACATTAACCTAAGCATCTTATTCATCCTAGCCCTCTCAAGCCTAGCAGTTTACTCAATTCTAGGCTCGGGCTGAGCCTCCAATTCAAAATATGCACTTATTGGTGCTCTACGGGCAGTAGCTCAGACAATTTCCTATGAAGTAAGCCTAGGCCTAATTCTACTAAGTGCCATCATCTTTACAGGAGGCTTTACTCTTCAAACATTCAACATCACTCAAGAAAGCATTTGACTACTATTTCCAGCCTGGCCCCTCGCTGCCATATGATATATCTCCACCCTAGCAGAGACAAATCGAGCCCCATTTGACTTAACAGAGGGGGAGTCCGAACTTGTATCTGGCTTCAATGTTGAGTATGCAGGGGGGCCCTTTGCTCTGTTCTTTCTTGCAGAATATGCTAACATCCTCCTAATAAATACTCTTTCTGCTACCCTCTTCCTAGGGGCCTCTCACTTCCCACACCTCCCTGAATTAACCTCAGTTAACCTAATAATTAAAGCCGCATTCCTATCAATTCTCTTCCTATGAGTACGAGCCTCCTATCCTCGATTTCGCTATGACCAACTAATACACCTCATTTGAAAAAACTTCCTCCCCCTGACACTATCCCTTGTGATCTGACATCTTGCACTTCCATTAGCACTTGCAGGCTTGCCCCCTCAAGCCTAGCAGGGAGCCGTGCCTGAAGTAAAGGGCCACTTTGATAGAGTGAACCATGGGGGTTAAAGTCCCCCCGACTCCTTAGAAAGAAGGGACTCGAACCCTACCTGAAGAGATCAAAACTCTTAGTGCTTCCACTACACCACTTCCTAGCAAGGTCAGCTAAATAAGCTTTTGGGCCCATACCCCAAACATGTTGGTTAAATTCCTTCCCTTGCTAATGAACCCCTACATTATAGTATTCCTTTATCTTTGCCTCATTTTGGGCACTACAATCACCATTTCTAGTTCCCACTGACTACTAGCATGAATAGGACTAGAAATTAATACCTTAGCAATCATCCCCCTCATAGCCCAAAACCACCACCCCCGGGCCACAGAAGCAGCCACAAAATACTTTTTAACACAGGCCACTGCTGCAGCCACACTACTATTTGCAAGCATCACCAATGCCTGACTCACAGGACAATGAGACATTAAACTTATAACCCACCCAATCCCGACTACTATGATCCTACTAGCACTGTCCCTTAAAATTGGACTCGCTCCACTTCACACGTGACTTCCAGAAGTACTTCAAGGACTTGACCTTCTCACAGGGCTTATTCTCTCCACCTGACAAAAACTCGCACCCTTCAGCCTTCTTTTACAAATCCCTGCTTATAGCCAAGACCTCCTAATCCTTATAGGCTTAGCATCCACTCTTGTTGGAGGATGAGGCGGCCTAAACCAAACACAACTACGCAAAATTCTCGCATATTCCTCAATCGCACATTTAGGCTGAATACTCATTATTATCCAATTTTCCCCTTCTCTCACCCTCTTGGCCCTTGTAACATATTTAATCATAACAACATCAACATTCCTCATCTTAAACTTCAACAACTCAAAAAACATCAATGCTCTTGCAACATCCTGAGCAAAAGCCCCCCTGATAACAGCACTAACTCCCCTTCTACTATTATCTTTAGGAGGCCTTCCACCAATGACAGGCTTTATACCAAAATGGCTAATTTTACAAGAACTGACCAAGCAACAACTCCCCATAACAGCTGTAATTGCAGCTCTTACAGCCCTGCTTAGCCTTTACTTCTATCTCCGACTCTGCTATGCAATAACCCTAACAATTACACCAAATAATCTTGCAGGTACAACCCTGTGACGACTCTCCTTATCAGGCCCCTCCCTTGTTCTTGCCACCTCCACCCTTACTGCAATCCTGCTCCTCCCACTAACACCTGCAATAACAGCCCTACTAAACCTTTAAAAGAGGCTTAGGATAGTACAAGACCAAAGGCCTTCAAAGCCTTCAGCGGGAGTGAAAATCTCCCAGCCCCTGAATAAGACTTGCAGGATACTAACCCACATCTTCTGTATGCAAAACAAACACTTTAATTAAGCTAAAGCCTTTCTAGATGGGAAGGCCTCGATCCTACAAACTCTTAGTTAACAGCTAAGTGCCCTAACCAGCGAGCATCCATCTACTTTCCCCGCCTAAACCTGGCAAAGGCGGGGAAAGCCCCGGCAGACTCTACTCTGCAACTTAAGATTTGCAATCTTATATGTAAACACCTCAAGGCTTGGTAAAAAGAGGACTCAAACCTCTGTACATGGGGCTACAACCCACCACTTAAACACTCAGCCATTTTACCTGTGGCAATCACACGCTGATTCTTCTCAACCAACCATAAAGACATTGGCACCCTATACCTTGTTTTCGGTGCCTGAGCAGGAATAGTAGGCACAGCCCTAAGCCTGCTTATCCGAGCTGAATTAAGTCAACCTGGGGCTCTTCTAGGTGATGACCAGATTTATAATGTTATTGTAACTGCACATGCCTTTGTGATAATTTTCTTTATAGTAATGCCAATCATAATTGGAGGCTTTGGAAACTGACTTATCCCACTAATGATTGGTGCCCCTGACATAGCCTTCCCTCGTATGAACAACATGAGCTTCTGGCTTCTTCCTCCCTCATTCCTGCTCCTACTAGCATCCTCAGGTGTTGAGGCTGGAGCTGGTACTGGCTGAACAGTTTACCCACCCCTAGCGGGCAACCTTGCTCATGCAGGGGCTTCTGTTGACTTAACAATTTTCTCACTCCATTTAGCAGGGATCTCTTCAATTTTAGGTGCAATTAACTTTATTACAACCATCCTAAACATGAAACCTCCTGCAATCTCACAATACCAAACACCATTGTTTGTCTGAGCTGTTTTAATTACAGCAGTTCTTCTGCTTCTTTCACTACCAGTACTTGCAGCTGGCATCACAATGCTACTGACAGACCGAAACCTCAACACAACTTTCTTTGACCCTTCAGGCGGTGGTGACCCAATTCTTTACCAACACCTATTCTGATTCTTTGGTCACCCAGAGGTATATATTCTTATTCTGCCTGGCTTTGGAATGATTTCACACATTGTTGCATACTATGCAGGCAAAAAAGAACCCTTTGGCTACATGGGCATAGTCTGAGCCATAATGGCCATCGGACTGCTTGGGTTTATTGTCTGAGCACATCACATGTTTACTGTGGGTATGGATGTAGACACACGAGCATACTTTACATCTGCCACAATAATTATTGCCATCCCAACTGGTGTAAAAGTCTTTAGCTGACTTGCTACCCTTCATGGAGGGGCCATTAAATGAGAGACCCCCCTACTCTGATCCCTCGGGTTTATCTTCCTCTTCACTGTGGGAGGCCTGACAGGCATTGTTCTAGCCAACTCATCTCTTGATATTACACTACACGATACATACTATGTAGTGGCCCACTTCCACTATGTCCTGTCCATAGGAGCAGTATTTGCCATCATGGCAGGGTTTGTGCACTGATTCCCCCTACTTACAGGCTACACTCTGCACAGTACATGATCAAAAATCCACTTTGGTGTAATATTCGTAGGTGTCAACCTAACTTTCTTCCCACAACACTTCCTAGGCCTAGCAGGAATGCCACGGCGATATTCAGACTACCCAGATGCCTATACTCTCTGAAATACAGTTTCATCTCTAGGCTCATTAATTTCTCTCACTGCTGTTATTATGTTCCTGTTTATTATCTGAGAAGCATTTGCTGCTAAACGTGTAGTTTCAGGAGTGGAGCTTACTGCTACAAACATTGAATGACTGCATGGCTGCCCTCCTCCTTACCACACATTTGAGGAACCTGCTTTCGTCCAAGTTCAAGCCCACTAACGAGAAAGGGAGGACTCGAACCCCCATAAACTGGTTTCAAGCCAGCCACAAAACCCTTCTGTCACTTTCTTAATAAGATACTAGTATAGCCGACAATACACTGCTTTGTCAAGGCAGAGTCGTGGGTTAGACCCCCACGTATCTTAATTTAATGGCCCACCCCTCACAATTAGGTTTCCAAGATGCAGCATCACCAGTCATAGAAGAACTTCTTCATTTTCATGATCATGCCCTAATAATTGTCTTTCTTATTAGCACCCTTGTTCTTTACATTATTGTGGCAATAGTCTCCACCCGCCTTACAAACATGTACATTCTAGACTCCCAAGAAATTGAAATTATCTGAACCATCCTTCCTGCCATCATTCTCATCCTTATCGCACTCCCCTCTTTACGAATCCTTTATCTTATGGATGAAATTAATAACCCCCACCTAACAGTAAAAGCAATTGGACATCAATGATACTGAAGCTATGAGTACACTGACTACCAAGAGATTGCCTTCGACTCCTACATGGTTCCCACACAAGACCTAGCCCCCGGACAATTCCGACTATTAGAAGTAGACCACCGAATGGTTGTACCCACTGAGGCCCCAGTTCGAGTTCTAGTCACAGCAGAAGATGTCCTGCACTCATGAGCAGTCCCTGCCCTTGGGGTTAAAATAGATGCAGTTCCAGGGCGACTAAATCAAACAGCCTTTATTGCCTCTCGCCCTGGGGTATTCTATGGCCAGTGCTCAGAAATTTGTGGTGCTAACCACAGCTTTATACCTATCGTAGTAGAAGCAGTACCTCTAAAATACTTCCAAGACTGATCCACACTAATGCTTGAAGACGCCTCACTAAGAAGCTAAACCGGGTCTCAGCATCAGCCTTTTAAGCTGAAAATTGGTGCCTCCCAAACACCCTTAGTGATATGCCTCAGTTAAACCCCGCCCCTTGGTTTGCCATTTTAGTCTTTTCTTGACTTGTTTTCCTTACAATCGTTGTTCCAAAAGTTCTTAACTACACCTTCCCAAATGAACCTACACCCCAAAGCACTCAAATCCCTAAAACAGACCCCTGAACCTGACCATGATAACAAGCTTCTTTGACCAATTTATAAGCCCCACATATTTAGGCATTCCACTAATAGCCCTTGCCTTTGTACTTCCATGACTACTATTCCCCTCTCCTGCCCCTCGGTGAATCAACAACCGATTCCTTACCCTCCAAGGGTGGTTTATTAACCGCTTTACATCACAACTCCTTTCCCCTATAAATGTGGGGGGTCATACATGGGCCCTAATTTTAGCTTCACTAATAACATTTTTACTCTCCCTAAATATATTAGGCCTTCTGCCCTACACCTTTACACCTACCACCCAGCTATCCTTAAATATGGGACTTGCTGTGCCCCTCTGACTTGCTACTGTAATTATTGGCCTGCGAAATCAACCAACAGCCGCCCTTGGACACTTGCTGCCAGAAGGTACTCCAGTGCCCCTCATCCCAGTTCTAATTATTATCGAAACTATTAGCCTATTTATTCGACCCCTTGCCCTAGGGGTCCGACTAACTGCTAACTTAACAGCAGGCCACCTACTAATGCAACTTATTGCAACTGCAGCCTTTGTGCTAGTACCAATAATGCCCACTGTGGCACTTCTCACCTCTATTGTCCTGCTACTTCTAACAATTCTAGAAGTTGCTGTTGCAATAATCCAAGCATATGTCTTTGTACTACTTTTAAGCCTCTACCTACAAGAAAACGTTTAATGGCCCGCCAAGCACATGCATACCACATAGTAGACCCTAGCCCATGACCTTTAACAGGAGCAGTTGCTGCTCTCCTAATAACTTCTGGCCTTGCCATTTGATTCCATTACAACAAAGTCTCTCTAATAGTACTAGGAACTATTCTTCTCCTACTCACAATATTCCAATGATGACGAGACATTGTCCGAGAAGGCACATATCAAGGACATCACACCCCTCCAGTACAAAAGGGCCTTCGATATGGTATAATTCTGTTTATTACATCAGAAGTATTCTTCTTCCTAGGCTTTTTCTGAGCCTTTTTCCACTCCAGCCTTGCCCCCTCCCCTGAAATTGGGGGGTGCTGACCCCCAACTGGCATCACACCCCTAGACCCTTTTGGCGTCCCCTTGTTAAATACTGCTGTACTCCTAGCCTCCGGGGTTACAGTAACATGAGCACACCACAGCATCATAGAGGGTGAACGAAAACAAGCAATCCAAGGGCTTGCCCTAACAATTCTGCTGGGTTGCTACTTTACCTTCCTGCAAGGGATAGAATATCATGAAGCCCCCTTTACAATTGCAGATGGAGTCTATGGCTCAACATTCTTTGTAGCCACAGGCTTCCATGGCCTTCATGTAATTATTGGAACTTCCTTCCTTGCTGTCTGCCTCCTTCGACAAATTAACTACCACTTTACAATAGAACATCACTTTGGTTTTGAAGCAGCAGCTTGATATTGACACTTTGTTGATGTAGTTTGACTATTCCTTTATATCTCTATTTACTGATGAGGATCCTATCTTTCTAGTACTAATGCCAGTATTAGTGACTTCCAATCACCAGGTCTTGGTTAAAATCCAAGGAAAGATAATGAACCTAATTATGACAGTAATCTTTATTGCCATTGCCCTTTCCACCATCCTAGCAGTTGTGTCTTTCTGACTGCCCTTAATTACACCAGACCAAGAAAAATTATCCCCATATGAATGTGGATTTGACCCCATTGGTTCTGCCCGCCTGCCATTTTCAATACGATTCTTCCTGGTGGCAATTTTATTCCTCTTATTTGATCTCGAAATTGCCCTCCTTCTTCCCCTGCCCTGAGGGGACCAACTCCCAGACCCAACAACCACCTTTTTCTGAGCAGCTCTTGTACTAGTATTACTCACCCTCGGCCTAATCTATGAATGAATCCAAGGAGGGCTTGAATGAGCCGAATAGGTAATTATTTTAATTAAAATATTTGATTTCGGCTCAAAAGCTTGTGGTTAAAGTCCACAATTGCCTAATGACCCCAACACAATTCACATCTTCCCTAACTTTTCTAATAGCATTAGCAGGACTAACATTTTACCGGACCCACCTTCTCTCTGCCCTCCTCTGCCTAGAAGCTATAATACTCTCCCTATTCGTTGCCCTCTCAGCATGAACTATACACCTTGATATATCCAGCTTCTCAGCCTCCCCCCTGCTCCTACTTGCATTCTCTGCCTGTGAAGCCAGTGCAGGCCTAGCACTACTAGTAGCCACTGCCCGCACACATGGAACAGACCACATACAAAGCCTCAATCTACTAAAATGCTAAAAATTCTTATTCCAACAATTATGCTTGTACCTACCACTTGGCTTGCCCCAGCCAAAATAGTCTGACCAACCGCCCTGATACACAGCCTAATCATTGCTGTCACTAGCCTGGCCTGACTTCACAGCTCAGGCAGCACAGGCTGGTCTTCAATCAACCACTTTATGGCCCTAGACCCCCTCTCCTCCCCTCTATTGGTACTTACCTGCTGACTTCTACCCTTAATAATCTTGGCTAGCCAAAACCACACAGCAGGGGAACCGGAAAACCGGCAACGAATATATGTCTCACTACTAACATCCCTCCAAATTTTCCTAATCATAGCCTTCTCAGCCACAGAAGTAATTCTGTTTTACATCATATTTGAAGCAACCCTTGTCCCAACTCTTCTATTAATCACCCGCTGAGGAAATCAGGCAGAACGACTAAATGCGGGCACCTACTTCTTATTCTACACCCTTGCAGGGTCCCTCCCCCTCCTTGTTGCCCTTCTTCTGCTCCAAAACACAACAGGAACACTATCCCTCCTTACCCTTCAGTATGCACCCGCACTACCAATGCTCACAACAGGGGACAAAATCTGATGGGCAGGCTGCTTACTTGCCTTCCTGGTAAAAATGCCACTATATGGGATGCATCTTTGGCTCCCCAAAGCCCATGTAGAGGCCCCCATTGCTGGATCTATAGTTCTTGCAGCAGTACTTCTAAAACTGGGCGGGTATGGAATAATGCGAATGATAATTGTACTAGAGCCCTTGACTAAAGAACTAAGTTATCCATTTATTATCCTTGCTCTCTGAGGGGTTATTATAACAGGGTCAATTTGCCTACGACAGACTGATTTAAAATCCCTCATTGCCTACTCCTCTGTTGGACACATGGGTCTTGTTGCTGGAGGGATTCTAATCCAAACACCATGAGGGTATACAGGTGCTTTAATTCTTATAATTGCCCATGGCCTAACCTCCTCTGCCCTTTTCTGCCTGGCAAATACCAACTATGAACGAACCCACACCCGTACAATAATTCTTGCCCGCGGGATACAAGTTGTTTTACCTCTCATAACTACCTGATGATTCATTGCAAGCCTAGCAAACCTTGCATTACCCCCTCTTCCTAACCTAATGGGAGAATTAATAATCATTACCTCCCTGTTTAACTGGTCATGACCCACAATCGCACTTACAGGAGGGGGCACACTAATTACTGCTGGATACTCTCTATATATATTCCTCATAACACAACGGGGCCCAACCCCACAACATATCATCGCCCTAGACCCATCCCACACACGAGAACACCTTCTCCTTGCCCTCCACATCCTTCCCCTCCTTCTCCTGATCTCAAAACCAGAGCTAATCTGAGGGTGAACATTTTGTAGACATAGTTTAATAAAAACCTTAGATTGTGATTCTAAAGACAGAGGTTAAAATCCCCTTGTCCACCGAGAGAGGCTTGCAAGCAACGAAGACTGCTAACCCTCGTATCCTCGGTTGAATTCCGGAGCTCCCTCAAATGCTTTTAAAGGATAACAGCTCATCCATTGGTCTTAGGAACCAAAAACTCTTGGTGCAAATCCAAGTAAAAGCTATGCACCCTACACCCGTAATAATAACCTCCAGCCTACTCATTATCTTTGCTCTACTCATTTATCCTCTTCTCACTACATTTACCCCTTCCCCCAAGCCCACTAACTGAGCTGAAACCCATGTGAAAACAGCAGTAAAACTTGCATTTTTTGTCAGCCTCCTCCCGCTGTTTCTATTTACTGCAGAGGGGGCAGAAACTGTCATCACCAATTGAACCTGAATAAACACACTAATATTTGACATTAACATCAGCCTCAAGTTTGATTTCTATTCCCTAATCTTCACCCCAGTAGCACTATATGTTACCTGGTCCATTCTAGAGTTTGCACTATGATACATACACTCAGACCCCTACATAAACCGTTTCTTTAAATACCTATTAACCTTCCTAATTGCCATAATTATTCTTGTAACAGCCAACAACATATTTCAAATTTTTATTGGCTGAGAAGGTGTTGGAATTATGTCATTCCTCCTTATCGGCTGATGATACGGCCGAGCAGATGCTAATACTGCAGCACTGCAAGCAGTGCTGTACAACCGAGTAGGAGATATTGGACTAATCTTCGCCATAGCCTGAATAGCCACAAACCTGAACTCATGAGAGTTTCAACAAATTTTTCTTACCACACAAAACCTAGACCTCACTTACCCACTACTGGGTCTCATCCTAGCTGCCACAGGAAAATCAGCTCAATTTGGACTACACCCATGGCTCCCCTCAGCCATGGAAGGCCCTACACCGGTATCTGCCCTACTCCATTCAAGCACAATGGTTGTTGCTGGTATCTTCCTCCTTATCCGAATGAGCCCCCTCATAGACAACAACCCACAAATCCTAACTACATGCCTATGCCTAGGAGCCCTAACCACACTTTTTACAGCAACCTGTGCCCTCACTCAGAATGACATCAAAAAAATTGTTGCCTTCTCAACATCAAGCCAACTAGGCCTAATAATAGTAACAATTGGACTAAATCAGCCCCACCTTGCCTTCCTCCACATCTGCACTCATGCCTTTTTTAAGGCAATGCTTTTCTTATGCTCTGGCTCTATCATCCACAGCCTAAATGATGAGCAAGATATCCGCAAAATAGGAGGAATGCACCACCTGGCACCCTTCACCTCCTCCTGTCTAACAGTTGGAAGCCTTGCATTAACAGGCACCCCTTTCCTTGCTGGTTTTTTCTCCAAAGATGCTATTATTGAAGCCCTAAACACCTCCCACATCAATGCCTGAGCCCTTATCCTGACCCTAATTGCCACCTCTTTCACAGCCATCTACAGTCTACGTGTTGTCTTTTTTGTCTCTATGGGTCACCCTCGATTTAATGCTCTCTCCCCAATTAATGAAAATGACCCACATGTTATTAACCCCATCAAACGACTTGCTTGAGGAAGCATCCTGGCTGGACTTATTATCACCTCAAATATTTCCCTCCCCAAAACCCCCATTATAACAATACACCCCTCCCTAAAACTTGCAGCCTTAATTGTGACAATTATTGGCCTTCTAACAGCCCTAGAACTTGCCAGTTTGACTGCTAAACAATTCACCCCTCACCCCACACTATCTCTACACCACTTCTCTAACATACTTGGCTTCTTCCCAGCAATCATCCACCGATTCCCCCCGAAGGTAAACCTTCTTCTAGGCCAATACGTTGCCTCCCAAATGGTCGACCAAACCTGACTTGAAAAATCGGGCCCAAAAGCTGTTTACACAGCAAACCTTCCCCTTATCTCAACCACCAGCAATGTGCAGCAAGGCATAATTAAAACATTCCTTGCCTTATTCTTCCTGACTTTTGCACTGGCATTACTGCTCCTCAAACCCTAAACAGCTCGAAGCGCCCCCCGGCTAGACCCCCGACATACTTCTAACACCACAAATAATGTCAAAAGAAGTGTCCAAGCAGCAATTACTAATATCCCTCCCCCCGAAAAATACAAGCCAGCTACCCCAGCTGTATCCACTCGCACTAAAGAAAACAAACCTGCATCACCCCCCTCCAAAGACAACCCAACTCCCTCCCCAAACATATAATACCAAATGGACACCCCTGCCACCAAAACATAAACTGCCACCTTTCACCCAACCTCCCGACTCCCCAAGGTCTCAGGGTAGGGGTCAGCAGCCAGTGCTGCTGAATATGCAAACACTACTAACATTCCCCCAAGATAAATCAAAAACAAAATTAAGGCTAAAAAAGAAGCCCCCTGAACAACCAACAAACCACAGCTTATCCCCGCCATACACACAACCCCTAATGCCGCAAACTGTGGGCCAATATTAGAGGCAACCCCTACAGCCCCTGCAACAATACTAAGCATAAACAGAAAAACAATAAGACTCATTATTCCTGCCAGGATTTTAACCAGGACTAATGGCTTGAAAAACCACCGTTGTTATTCAACTACAAGAAATTTTAATGACTAGCCTGCGAAAAACCCACCCCCTGCTAAAAATTGCAAATCACGCATTAGTTGACCTCCCTGCCCCCTCGAACATTTCTGCATGATGAAATTTCGGGTCCCTCCTAGGACTCTGCCTAGGCGCTCAAATTGTAACAGGACTATTCCTTGCAATACACTACACCTCTGACATTGCCACAGCCTTCTCATCAGTTGCACACATTTGCCGAGATGTAAACTTTGGATGACTTATCCGAAACATACATGCTAATGGTGCATCCTTTTTCTTCATCTGCATCTACCTGCATGTCGGACGCGGACTATACTACGGCTCATATCTTTACAAAGAAACATGAAACATCGGAGTTGTACTCCTCCTTCTAGTTATAATAACTGCATTTGTGGGATATGTCCTGCCCTGAGGACAAATATCCTTCTGAGGTGCAACAGTCATCACCAACCTCCTCTCTGCTGTCCCATATGTGGGTAACACACTTGTGCAATGAATCTGAGGGGGCTTTTCAGTAGACAATGCAACACTAACACGCTTTTTTGCCTTCCACTTCCTCCTCCCATTTGTTATTCTTGCTGTAACCATCCTTCATCTCCTATTCCTGCATGAAACAGGATCTAATAACCCTGCTGGGCTAAACTCAGATGCAGACAAAATTCCATTCCACCCCTACTTCTCCTATAAAGACTTACTAGGCTTTGCCATCATACTTTTAGCCCTCACATGCCTTGCCTTATTCTCCCCAAACTACCTGGGAGACCCCGACAACTTTACCCCCGCAAACCCCCTAGTGACACCACCACACATTAAACCAGAGTGGTACTTCCTATTTGCCTATGCCATCCTACGATCCATTCCCAACAAACTGGGAGGAGTTTTAGCCCTACTGGCGTCCATCCTTGTCCTAATACTCGTACCTTTCCTCCACACATCTAAACAACGAAGTTTAACCTTCCGCCCCCTTTCCCAAATAATCTTTTGGACACTTGTTGCAGATGTAATTATCCTCACATGAATTGGAGGAATGCCAGTTGAACACCCCTATATTATTATTGGCCAAATTGCATCATTCATCTACTTCTCCATCTTCCTGGCCTTATTCCCATTAACAGGGTGACTGGAAAATAAACTCCTTCAAACTGCATGCAGCTGTAGCTCAGTGCCAGAGCACCGGTCTTGTAAGCCGGCCGCCGGAGGTTAGAATCCCCCCTGCTGCTCAAAGAAGGGAGATTCTAACTCCCACCCCTAGCTCCCAAAGCTAGCATTCTAAATTTAACTATTCTTTGATGTACATATATGTACTTTCCCCATATGTATATATATATACATAATGTACTAAAACATAGTATGTATAATCCCCATTATAAGGTTTCATACATTCATACATCCCCAACCCTTGAAAGGCTATAAGACATATCATGAAAAATCAACATAACTATATATCAAGCAATCGTTAAATAATTACCCAACAGGACAAAATCCATTTTATTTCCTAGAAGGCACGTGTAATAAAAACATTTAATGCTTAATCTTACTATACAAATAAGGAAGACATTTTGATTAAGCTTTGTACAGTTAGTTAATGAAAGTGAGGGACAATTATTTGTGGGGGTTTCACACAGTGAATTATTCCTGGCATTTGGTTCCTACTTCAGGGCCATTAATTGATACCATTCCCCACACTTTCCCTGACGCTTGCATAAGTTGTTGGTGAAGTCCTAATTAACCGTGACCCCACATGCCGAGCATTATTTCTAATGGGCATGGTTTTTTTTTCCTTTTTTCCCTTTCATTTGGCATTTCAGAGTGCAAAGCAAGGTTGAAAGACAAGGGGGTACATTTCCTTGCTAGTAATGTTTATCCTTCATGGTTTAAGATATGAATAGAAGAATTACATAACTGATTTCATGAGCATAAATAACTAACAGTTTCTCCTAACATAGCTAAGGTATACCCCCCTCGGTTTTTGCAGGTAAAACCCCCCTACCCCCCAAAACTCGTAAACTAGTATTTATCCTGAAAACCCCCCGGAAACAGGAAAGCTTCGAGCCGGGCATTTATCCCTCCCATAACACATCTATTTACATTATTAAAATAATATTTTT